CATAAATCCATTAAATAGAGATAAGAAAAAAAGACAAGATAATTTCTAATAGAATCTCTTAAAACAAAAAGAAAAAAGAGAAAAGAATTTCCTGTTGCAGCTGCTACTGCTGTTTTTTTGATCTACCCAATTGGTCAAGGAAGCTTTTCGGATGAGACATTCATAAACTACTCTACCTTAATTCTTAGTTGATAACCCCAATTTAACTGGAATATTACACTATATAAATATATAATAAGAAATTACTAAAAAGATTAATACAAAAAAGAAAATATAAGAAGAAATTCGTCCACCCCCCACATATTTGATAACTTCTCCCATAAAAAAACTTGAAATACCAACCCCATTTGGGATTCCATCAATTACTTGTCTATCAAAAAAATAATTGAATTTAGCTAACTTTCTTACACTCGCAATTAAAGATACTTCAAAAAAAGCATCTATATAACCACGATTATATGACCAATCGTATATAACATTGATTATTTTATCAGCAATCCTTTTTTTAGGAACACTTTTTTGAAATAAATTAAATAAGTTCAAATTTTGTAAAGAAGAAAAAACAGGTTTATAGAAAAAAGACGCGATTAATATTCCGAAAAAAGCTATACTCACCGAAAAAGTGGCATTTGTAAAAAATTCATACCAATCCACAGAATTCTTTGAATTTGGATGTAAAAGGTCTATAGACGGAATTAACAATTTGGATAATATATCCAAATCCATTCCCTCTTGGCTGAAAGAAATTCCAATGGACCCAACGAAGAAAGTAAATAATACTAATATAAGCATAGAAAATAGCATAGTATTGTCTGATTCATGAGGATAAAAAAAAGGAATGTTTTTAGTACCAAAATGGGTACTATCAAGAAAAAGACGTGTTATGCTTTTGACATTTCGATTAATTCGATGTGAATATTCCCTCTTGCGAAAAAAAGAAGTCCTTTCATTATTATTCATTGTTAATAAAGCTACTAAATGAATTTTCTTTTTTAATTTTTTTTTTCCTTCTTTGCCCCATAACGATATTGAATAGAATGAACTATTTTTCTTTCCATTGAAATTTTGAAAATGAACGTTTAAATATCCTTCAAAAACAAGTAAATAGATTCGAAACATATAAAAGGCGGTTAATCCTGCTGTGGAACAAGCTATTATTGCGAAAATTGGTGAATACAACCAACTATCATTAAGAATCTCATCCTTGGACCAAAAACAAGCAAAAGGTGGAATACCACAAAGAGAAAGGGTACCTATTAAAAAAGAGGTTTTTGTAATTGGCGCATGTTTTCTTAAACCGCCCATAAGAACCATATTTTGACTTTTCTCTGGAGAATATCCAACAATTGCTTCCATGGAATGAATAATGGATCCAGATCCTAAAAACAACAATGCTTTTGAATAAGCATGAGTAATCAAATGAAATAAAGCGGCTCGATAAGAGCCCATACCTAAAGCTAACATCATATAACCCAATTGAGACATTGTAGAATAGGCCAAATTTTTCTTAATATCTTTTTGAGCAATAGCTAAAGTTGCCCCTAATACTACTGTTAGTATACCTATAAAAGCTATTCCACTCATTATGGAGGGTATAACTATGAAAAGAGGAAGAAGTCTAGCTACAAGAAAAATTCCTGCTGCTACCATAGTAGCAGCATGTATGAGAGCAGAAATAGGAGTAGGTCCCTCCATAGCATCCGGTAACCATACATGAAGAGGGAATTGGGCAGATTTCGCAACTGAGCCGCAAAATAACAAGAGGGCACACAAAGTAACAAAAAAAAGATTAACTTCATTCTTATAAATCAAGTTATTGAATATTTGAAATAAATCCCGAAATTCCAAACTACCCGTTATCCAATAAATACCTAAAATTCCTAATAATAAACCAAAATCCCCTACACGATTAGTTACAAACGCTTTTTGACAAGCATTTGCCGCAATAGGACGTGTGAACCAAAAACCTATTAATAGATAAGAACACATTCCTACCAATTCCCAAAAAATATAAACTTGTATCAAATTTGAACTAGTAACTAATCCCAACATTGAAGTATTAAAAAAACTCAGATAAGTAAAAAATCTCAAATATCCTCGATCATGAGACATATAATTATCACTATAAATAAGAACCAGAATACCAACAGTAGTGATTAAGATCGACATAATAGAAGTAAGTGAATCGATTAAGTAGCCAAACTCTAAAGAAAGATCATTATTGATAGTCCAAGACCATACATATTGATAGATAGAACTGTTGTTGATTTGATGAATAGATAGATCGATCGAAAAAATCATCACTACCATTAACAAAAAAATACTAGGAAAAGCCCACATACGGCGAAGATTTTTTGTTGCCGTGGGAAAAAGTAGAAGTCCGACTCCTATTAAAATAGGAACTGGAAGTGGGATGAAAGGTATGATCCATGAAGATTGATGTGTATATTCCATACAAAAAAAAATAAAGAATAAAAATTATTTGGATTCTTAATGAATTTTGTTTCTTATTCGTTTGTTTTATCTCTTTTGTAAAGGTTTCGGTTAATAAAAAGTGGATATATAAATCGAATTTGATATCTTTAATTATTCTAACTCTTTGCACAATATTTCCAATATTATTGCAAAGTACAAATTAAAAATAGACCAATAACTAAATTCCTAGTAAAAAAATTATTATCTATTATTCTCTATAGAGTGAGGGTAAATAATTACACTAAAACTGAGACCATTCGCTTATTTTGATATGAATCAGAAAAAACAATTCATATGACATTACCCAATAAAATAATATTTTTTTTATTCAGAAACATTCGTTCAAAAACGAACTAATTTATTATTTTCCATTACAATAAAAAGAAAAAGAGATCTATATATATCTATGTTTTCTATGTTTGGAAAAATTTTGAAAAGGTTTCTAATAGTCAATGTTTTTACTTTAGATAGAAAAAAAAAAGAGGCAATTCAGATAGATAAGACATATGGCTAATTAAAGAATAATTCATTTTCATTTACAGAATAAATGTCTTTCACATCGAACTATAGCAATGAAAAAACTATCCTAGTTGCATGGCAGTTCCAAAAAAGCGTACTTCTATATCAAAAAAAAAAATTCGGAAGAATTTTTGGAAAAAAAAGGCATATTGGACAGCATTGAAAGCCTTTTCATTAGCTCAATCTATTTTTACAGGGAACTCGAAAAGTTTTATTTGTAACAAATAAAAATGTTGGAATAATCCGAATTAGCTCGATTCAAAGAGTATTCTTTAATACTTATTTTATACGAATAAAGAATATTTACTAATTAGTAATCTAGAATATTGACCATATATTTAGAATATATTATATATATAATATATTCTAAATATAGAATCTAAAATTTTTTGAATGTATTGTTAAATTTGAAAACGAACACTCGAAATGAAAAAAAAAACAAGAATACAACTTCGTATTGAAATTGAAACATTCCATTTTATTATTATAATTTATTTTGTATATTTTTTTAATTATAATAAATTACTATACTATACTTATTGTTAATAGTAACTTATCGTTACTATTCCATTTTTGTATATATATTTCTATAATAGAAAAATGGAATAAATTAAATAAATCCAAATTGAAAGTTTTTTATTAACAATGAATATTTCTATAGAATTAGAAGAATTAGAATTGAATTCTGAAAATTGTTGAATATTTCGTTCGTTTTCGTAAACAAACGAACGAAATAAATATAAATATTGGACGTTAATTAATTCTTTTAATCTCGACGATTGACTACTGAATCGGTTATTATGATTTCGAGTAAGCCGCTATGGTGAAATTGGTAGACACGCTGCTCTTAGGAAGCAGTGCTAGAGCATCTCGGTTCGAGTCCGAGTGGCGGCATGGCATCGTATCCTATATTCTAAAAGAATAAGTCCTATAATGAATTCAATTCCAGATTTGTATTCCAAGTATTCATATTCATACCTTTTTTATTTTCATTATAGATATTTATTTTCATTATATATATATGATATTTTTAACTTTAGAGCATATATTAACTCATATATCGTTTTCGGTCATATCAATTGTTATTTCAATTCATTTGATAACCTTATTAGTCAATGAAATCGTAGGATTATATGAGTTGTCCAAAAAAGCCATGACAATAACTTTTTTCTGTGTAACGGGATTGTTAATTACTCGTTGGGTTTTTTCGGGCCATTTACCATTTAGTGATTTATATGAATCTTTAATCTTTCTTTCATGGGGTTTTTCTATTTTTCATATACTTCCGTGTTTTAAAAAGGATAAAAACCTTTTAAGTACAATAATAGCACCAAGTGTTATTTTTACCCAAGGCTTTGCTACTTCGGGTCTTTTAACCAAAATGCATCAATCCGTAATATTAGTACCCGCGCTACAATCCCATTGGCTAATGATGCACGTAAGTATGATGATATTGGGATATGCGGCTCTTTTATGTGGATCATTATTATCCGTGGGTATTTTAGTCATTACGTTTCAAGAAGTGATCCCAATTCTTTCTTTTACAAAGAATTTGGATTCTTTAAATAAAGAATTTGATTTTGCTGAAATCAAATACATGAATATGAATGAAAGGAACAATGTTTTACCAAAAACTTCTTTTTCTTCTTCTAAAAATTATTACAGGTCTCAATTTATTCAACAATTGGATCGTTGGGGTTATCGTATTATTAGTCTCGGTTTTCTCTTTTTAACTATAGGTATTCTTTCAGGAGCAGTATGGGCTAATGAGGCATGGGGATCATATTGGAATTGGGATCCAAAGGAAACTTGGGCCTTTATTACTTGGACCATATTCGCTATTTTTTTACATACTAGAAAAAATAAAAAATTGGAAGGGGTAAATTCTTCAATAGTGGCATCTATAGGATTTCTTATAATTTGGATATGTTATTTGGGGATCAATCTATTAGGAATAGGGCTACATAGTTATGGTTCATTTACATCTAATTGAATTCAAATGAGTAAAGAACCCTCTAAATTAAAATATGGAAAGTATATATATATACTTTCCATATTTTAAACTTCCCAAAAATCGTCGAGAACCCTTTAAATCAAGTAATGTAATAATTCAAGGGGTTCTCAGAAACAACAAACATATTCGAGTACAATTCCGTTTTTTTCAAGTAAATCTAACGGAAAAATCTTTTTTTTTTCATTCTACTAAAGGGTTTTTTCTCTTTTTGATTTATCGATTTTATTCATTTATTCACGAAAACGATCTATCAAAAATTAGATAGAATAGCTTCAACCTTCTCAACCGAGAATGAGAAAATGAAATCCGGATAAATACCAATACCTATTACGGGTATAAGGATAGAAATCGAAATAAATAATTCTCTCGGCCCAGAATCAAAAAAATAAGAGTTTGGTGTATTAAAAAACTTGTATCCATAGAACATCTGCCGTAACATAGATAATAAATAAATAGGAGTTAATATCATTCCAATTGCTGTTACAAAAGTAATTAGTATTTTCATCATTAAAAGATATTTTGGACTAGTAATTATTCCAAAAAAAACTATCAATTCTGCAACAAAACCGCTCATGCCCGGCAATGCAAGAGAAGCCATCGATAAGATAGTAAAAATCGTGAATATTTTTGGCATTGGGATAGCCATCCCGCCCATTTCGTCAAGAGAAAGAAGACGTAGTCTATCATAACTAGTTCCTGCCAAGAAAAAAAGCGCAGCACCGATAAATCCATGAGATATTATTTGTAAAATGGCCCCGTTGAGCCCAGTATCACTTAGAGAACCAATTCCTAGAATAAGGAAACCCATATGAGATACCGAGGAATAAGCTATTCTTTTTTTTAAATTACGTTGACCAAAAGATGTTGAAGCGGCATAGATTATTTGAATAGAACCTAATATCATTAACCAGGGAGAAAATATGGAATGAGCATGGGAAAATAATTCCATATTAATTCGAACCAACCCATATGCTCCCATTTTTAATAAGATTCCGGCTAAAAGCATACAAGTGCTGTAATGTGCCTCTCCGTGGGTATCTGGTAACCATGTATGTAAGGGTATAATCGGCGATTTGACAGCAAAAGCAATAAGAAATCCCATATAGAATATTATTTCTAGGGCCACGGGATACGATTGATTAGTTAATGTTTCAAAATTTAATGTTGGTTCATTCGAACCATATAAACCAATACCCAGAATTCCCATTAATAAAAAAACAGAACTTCCAGCAGTGTACAAAATAAACTTTGTAGCTGAATACAAACGTTTCTTTCCCCCCCACATGGATAAAAGTAGATAAACGGGAATTAATTCCAATTCCCACATGATGAAAAAAAGTAAAATGTCTCGAGACGCAAATAGTCCTATTTGACCACTATACATTGCTAACATCAGGAAATAGAATAATTTGTATTCTCGGGTAACCGGCTGAGCCGCTAACGTGGCTAAAGTGGTGATAAATCCCGTCAGTAAAATAGGTCCTATAGAGAGTCCATCTATTCCAAATCTCCAGTAAAAATCAAAAAAATTGATCCATTTATAATTCTCCGTCAGTTGGATTAGTGGATCATCCAATTGGAAATGATAACAAAATGCATAGGTTGTTAGGAGGAGATCGATTAAGCATATACAAATGCTATACCACCTAATTACCTTATTTCCCCTATGAGGAAATAAGAAGATTAAGGAACCCCCGACTATTGGCAAAACTACAACTACTGTTAACCAAGGAAAATAATTCGTGATAAAAATAAGATACACTTGGGCCAGAAAAGCCCGCGCTCAAAATAAAAAAATTCTATTTTATTTTGAGCACGGGTTTTTGCCAGTAAAAAAACGTATTCGTGTGGTGTTTTTTGAAACGTATCAATAACCTAGACCCATACTTCGAGTTGTTTCATGCCATAAATAAACCCGAACACTTAAGAAATCCGTCGGACAGGCGGACTCACACCTCTTACAACCAACACAGTCCTCTGTTCTTGGGGCAGAAGCTATCTGCTTAGCTTTACATCCATCCCAAGGTATCATTTCTAATACATCTGTGGGACAGGCTCGGACACATTGAGTACATCCTATACATGTATCATAAATCTTTACTGAATGTGACATTGTATCTATAGTAATTTTTGAACATCAAAAATGAAAATTATCGATCTAGTAAACTCGTAAATAAATCATATATTTATACACCAGATGAATCAATGATTTGTCGGAATTTTGCTAATCAAAATAAACGTCTAAATAAATTTAGAAGAACGAAAAGAAGAGGACCAGGATACTTTGATTTCTTATGATTTCGCAAACGCAAATATGATCATACGTTGTGTAGCATACATGCTAATTTGAATTGAGAAATAGTACACTATTCAAAATTATACTTTTTCTTAATTATGATTAATGCTATTTATTCAACAAATTCGATTGATTAATACGGGTTGATTTTCTGTTACGAGAAATGGAAGAAACAATAGCCAGTCCGATAGCTGCTTCAGCGGCTGCAATAGCTATAACAAAAATTGAAAAAATATTTCCTTTTAATTGGCGATTATCAAAAAAATCGGAAAAAGTTACTAGATTTATATTAACTGCATTCAGTATAAGTTCAAGACACATAAGGGCTCTAACCATATTTCGGCTCGTGATCAATCCATAGATCCCAATACAAAATAAATAGGCACTCAAAACAAGTACATGTTCGAGCATCATTGACCAACTCCTTATCAATTTTGATTCATTTCAATATGAACAACAATTCAAGAGATTCGATTGACTAAAGAATATAACAAACAAAAGAATATATTGGCAATAAAAAAAAGAGTTTCTATATAAAAACTCTTTCACTTCACATAGAATTCAACAGAAAGAAATGTGAGAAAATTGAATCTGGATTTATATTGCTAGTTCTCTAAAGATTTTCTACTGGCGAGCTACGACAATTGCACCTATCAAAGCAACTAAAAGAATTATTGAAATGAGTTCAAATGGAAGAAAAAAATCTGTCGATAAATGAATTCCAATTTGTTGACTAGTACTTATCAAATCTTGCTCAATAATCTGATTTGGTCTTGTAGTCCAAATAATTCCGTACCATGATGTATCTGGAATAGTAGTTATTAGTGAAAGAAAAATACTTGTACAAACCAGCAAAGTAATTCCATCCCCAACGGTCCAAAGATGAAAATCTTGGTAATATTCTGAACTATTCATGAACATCACAGCAAATATTATTAAAATGTTAATAGCTCCCACGTAAATAAGTAGCTGCGAAGCAGCTACAAAATGTGAGTTTGATAAAATATAGAATAAAGATATACAAACAAGAACCAGTCCCAACGAAAAAGCAGAAAAAATTGGGTTGGGGAGTAATACTACCCCTAGACTTCCTAATACAAGACCCGATCCCAGAAAGACTAAAAGAAAATCATGTAACGTTTCAGGCAAGTCCATTATATGTAAAAAAAAAGACAAACAAATCGAAATTTCATGACCTTATTGATATGACCAGGAAAAAAATGATATACTTAATTATGCATTGAAAAAAAATCCTAAGGAGTTTGAATGGATATAGGTACAGTTATCTAATCAATGTCATTCCAGTCTTTAGTATAAAGACTAGTTTGAAACTATACTAAAACGAAGGTATAAAATAAAAGTATAAAAGTATATATAACATATATAACTATTTAATCTTTTAACTATTAAATTTAAATTAATAGTTAAAATTTCGATAATATTTATTTATCTATTTAAGAATATATTTCGATAATCCATAATATGGAATATTTCTAATCTGAGATATAATCTAATTAATCACATTTTTATTCATTTTTCATTTTTTTGAATTATCAAAATTCTATTTATATTATTTATATATTATATGGATTTATATATAGAATAGAATAATATAGAAGATGATTTGATTTATATGATTTTTTTATAAGAATTCTATTTGATTCTAAATAATTTTATTTATTTATTTGAATTGTTCGAATTGTATAATCATCAATTACTGACATTGGTAAACGGCCCAAAGCAATTTGATTATAATTCAATTCGTGACGATCATAAGTCGAAAGTTCATATTCTTCCGTCATTGATAAACAATTTGTTGGACAATACTCAATACAGTTACCACAAAAAATACAGATTCCGAAATCAATACTGTAATTAAGCAATCGTTTCTTTCGAATATCAGTTTCCATTTTCCAATCAACAACGGGTAAATCTATAGGACATACACGGACACATACTTCACAAGCAATGCATTTATCAAATTCAAAATGGATTCTACCACGGAAACGTTCCGATGTGATTAATTTTTCATAAGGATATTGAATAGTTACAGGTAAGCGATTTGCGTGAGATAAGATAATCATGAAACTTTGACCAATGTACCTTGCCGCTCGGACTGTTTGTTGACCATAATTCATGAACCCAGTTACCATAAGGAACATATCGTAAATATCTATGAATATTTTTGTTTTATTTCTTTCTCTTATTTGAGACAAGTAATGAATATAGAAGATCAATCTTTTATAGTGAAAACAATTGAGATGAAGTTGTTAATAATAGATTACCGAGAGAAATAGGTAAAAGAAATTTCCATCCAAGATTTAATAATTGATCCATTCTTAGCCTAGGCAAAGCCCATCTTGTTATGATAGAAAGGAATAAGAAAAAATAAGTTTTAGCTAATGTAATAAAGAGATCAATTGTAGTTCCAAAAACTCCATATGTTTTATTCATTTGAAAAAACTCAGAAACGAATATGTACGGAATAGAGATATTTGAACCGCCCAAGTAAAGAACTGTTACAAATAACGAAGAAATTAATAGGTTTAAATAGGAAGCAACGTAAAATAAACCAAATTTGATACCCGAATATTCTGTTTGATAACCCGCTACTAATTCTTCTTCTGCTTCTGGTAAATCAAAAGGTAATCTTTCACATTCCGCTAGCGAAGAAATTAGAAAAACGATGAAACCCATAGGTTGACGCCACAAATTCCATCCCCAAAAACCATATTTTGATTGTGCATCAACTATATCAACTGTACTTAAACTGTTAGATAATCCTAGTCGGTGATAACATTACTGTTCTCATCTCTATTACAGAACCGTACATGAGATTTTCATCTCATACGGCTCCTGGAAAGCCTTAAGTAAATCTAAGGACCGGGCCGATTTGATATATCCCTAAGATATCAATCTATCGGACGGTTCTGAATTAGACCAATTCAATTCTGTCTGTTCTAATACTAAATAAATAATTAAATAAGTAAAGAGAAATCCATTTTAATAAAAGATACAATAAGGTACTTCTGAATTGATCTCATCCCTTAAAAATAAAATTTTTAATTTGTTGAGTAATAACTGAATTCGTCAATAAAATACTCTTTTAGAATTATCAATAACCCTCATCATTTTCAATTACGAAAAAGAATTACACATTTTCTCTCCATTAATATGGATATAAGAAATCAAAAACGAAAAAGCGATCTCCTTTTCGTTTTTGATTTCTTGTGTTTTTTTCGTTCCTATTCTTCTTTTTTGTGCTATGAAAAAGGGACTTCAAAAATTTAAAAGGATTTGTTCGTTCCTGATAGTAATTTATTTAATCAGTGGATGGAAGCATACTCTGGATCGGAGTTGTGGGGAGTATTCCTTGATTTTTTCTACCAACTTAAAGCCCCAATTAGTATTCTTTTTCTATTCTGCGTAAATTCTCTTTTGGATAATTTACGAAATCTGCGTTACTAATCCTTTGTGTATCTTGGTGTTTCTAACCATCCACCCCTTTTTTTATTAACCCCCTTATTTATGTTAATACATCTATGATAATTCATACAAATGGTAACGAAAACTCAATAAGGTTGGTCTTTTGAGCCCGCTTCAAAACCGGATGACTAATTATCCAATCTTGGGTTAAATGGCCTCTTCTGTTTATAATTTTATTTGACTTTATTCTTATACATAGAAAATGAGACTCAATATTTTTACTGCCATTTAAAATAATCATACTATCTATTAACTATATTCCTTATAGTTAATAGATAGGATATTCAATAGAAGCTGTTTTATTTCACTCATATAACTATCTGATTTAGTTCTTCAATCCGAATTAATTTTTAAAAAGAAAATTAAGATAATGAAAGTATCTATTCAATTAATTCGACTCTCTTCTTATATCTTATATAGTACTATAAAGAGAGGAGCATAGCAATAGCATCGAATAGCTTTTTCTGTTTCAACGAATCGCACGTAGAGATATTGATAAGACACATAGAGTTAATGGTATTTCATAACTAATCGATTGAGCAGCAGCTCGTAGACCACCCAAAAAGGAATATTTATTATTTGACCCATAACCTGACATAAGAAGTCCAATGGGAGCAATACTCGAAATAGCAATCCATAAAAAAACACCTATATTGAAATCAGATAAAACAAAGTTATAGCCAAAAGGAATTACTGAATAGCTTAGTAGAATTGATATGACTGATATGGATGGTCCGATACTGAATAAACGAATATCTCCCCTAGATGGAATAAGATTCTCTTTAAAAAGTAGTTTTGTTCCGTCTGCTAGAGCTTGAAGAACTCCAAAAGGACCGGCATATTCAGGTCCAATACGCTGTTGTATCCCTGCAGATATTTCTCTTTCTAACCATACAATTGCTAGTACACTTATTGTGATTCCCAATAGAAGAATCAAAATAGGTACAAGTACCCATAGAATTCCATAGACCTCTTTTAAAGATTCCAATCCGGAAAAAGAATTGATATCTTGGACTTTCGTTGTATCAATTATCATTTCAACGATCAATTTCTCCCATAATGATATCTATGCTACCTAGTATTGTCATAATATCAGCCAATTTCATTCTTTTAACTAATTGAGGAAGAATTTGCAAATTGATAAAACCTGGTGGACGAATTTTCCATCTCCAAGGAAAACCATTCTGATCTCCTATTAGAAAAATTCCTAATTCTCCCTTGGGGGCCTCAACTCTTACATAAAGTTCTTGTTTTGGCAATTCAAAAGTCGGAGACGATTTTTTACCAATGAATCGATATTCAAAATCATTCCATTTTGGCTCCTTTTCTCTATCAAAGCAGCGGATTTCTAAATTTTCATATGGCCCTCCGGGAATTCCTTCCAAAGCCTGTTGAATAATTTTTATAGATTCCACCATTTCACCAATTCGAACTAAATAACGAGCTAATGAATCTCCTTCTTTTTGCCATTGAACTTCCCAATCAAATTCCTCGTAACACTCATAATTATCGACGTTACGTAGATCCCATTGTATTCCGGAAGCCCGAAGCATTGGTCCTGATAAACCCCAATTTATTACTTCCTCTCTACCAACAATACCTACTCCCTCAACCCGTTCTAAAAAAATTGGATTTCGCGTAATAAGGTTTTGATATTCAACAACCCTTGTTAAAAAATAATTGCAGAAATCAAAACATTTATCTATCCAACCATGAGGTAGATCAGCCGCTACTCCTCCGATACGAAAAAAATTATGCATCATTCTCATACCTGTCGCAGCTTCAAATAGATCATATATTAATTCTCTTTCTCTAAAAATATAGAAAAAAGGAGTTTGTGCACCAATATCTGCCATAAAAGGTCCCAGCCATAGTAGATGAGAAGCTATACGACTTAACTCCAACATAATTACTCGGATATAGCTGGCTCTTTTAGGTACTTGAATATTTCCCAATTGTTCCGGTCCATTTACAGTTATTGCTTCTGTGAACATAGTAGCTAAATAATCCCAACGTGTTACATAAGGCAGATATTGTATAATTGTTCTGTTTTCCGCAATTTTTTCCATCCCTCTGTGCAAATAACCCAATATTGGTTCACAATCAATAACATCTTCACCATCCAGAGTCACAATAAGTCGAAGAACACCATGCATTGATGGGTGGTGGGGCCCCATATTCACTATCATGAGGTCTTTTCTTGTAGCTGGGACATTCATAGGTTTTTCCTCGATTCATTCTTCCATGAATCGTTAAAAAAAAAGTTCATCAAAATTCAGAATCTAATAAATCGAATAATTGAAAATGACTCTTGAAATTAACGAATTTTTGACTCCCGAATATCCAACAGATTTATTAATTTTTTATAACGTAGTCTATTTTTCTTTGCCAAATAAGCCAGTAGTCGTTGTCGTTTTCCCAGAATTTTACGTAAACCTCTTTGAGATAAATAGTCTTTTCGATGTAATTCAAAATGTGAAGTAAGTCTTCGTATCTTATTAGTGAAATTGATTACTTGAAATTCAACTGATCCGGGGTTTTCTTCTTCTTTTTTTTGTGAAATAACAGGTATAAATGAATTTTTTATCATAAAATGAAATGAAAGCTTTCCTCTTCCCCTCCTTTTTGTTTTTGATAGATATTTTTATTGATCAGTAATAGTAATGACACGAATTTTGAATTTTGTATATAAAAAGATCTTAATTTACTTAACAATACAATTCTGAATTTTTTTTTTCAAATCAAATTCATTATTATTATTAAACAATTCAAATAGATATAAAAATACTATATTTACGAATAGATATAAAAATAGTATATTTATGGATTCACAAAGTAAAAAATTCTATTGTATACTTCAAAAAAAATAAGCCGATTTTTTTGATTAATTTTTCTATCTAATGGATACATCATTGAATTAGTATCAATGCCACAATGCCTGTACACATTTATTTTACATTATTATATAAATATATATCTAAAGAATATATATATAAATTAAAATATTTTAAAATATTTTAATTTATATATATATATTTTCTCGTAACATATCATATATGTTACGAGAAAAAGATAAATGAGAGAATTATCGATCAAATTTTCAATCGCGGATACATATGTATCCTTAATATACTGAAACGGCTTCCATTATGGGTATCAAACCAATAGCGATTTAGACAAGCTAAATCCTCTAATCGATAATTTGGCCAAAGAAAGAATTTTAAATTCATTAGTTTTTTTGTTTCTCTATCAATATCTTTCTTTTTAGCCAAAACTTGACCGGAATTATTTATTTTACTCTCATTGTCATTTATTGTGTTTCTATGGACAGTCTTTCTAGGATTGAAACACATTAGAATTCTCAATTCTCTACGGCGTCGACTGGACAAAATATTTTCAGGAACAAGCAAATCATAATGATTTTTATCAAGACGACTTTTTTCTGGGTTTCTTTGAAAAATTTCGCGCTTGGTCTTATGAATCAACGATAGGCTTGTGGTTTGATACATAAAAAATTGTTCATAGTTTTTTCTAGACAGGCGAAGAGGTTCAATAAAAAATATTTGTTTTTCTATCAATTCGGGCTGGTCCTTAAATCCTCTAAGAGTAAAATCCGTATGAGTCTGAATTGCCATAGTATCTAGATTTAGTTCTCCCTTTTGAATCGAGATTATAAAAAATTTTTTTAGATTTTTCAATCTAATCAGGAGACAGAAAAATTGGATATTATTCATTATTGTTTCTTGTAGGAAACTATGATAGTTCAAATGAAAACCCAAATACTTTTCTAGTAAGAAATTCCGCTCTCCCTTTAGATCGTTCCTGTATAGATTTAGATCTATAGCATTCTCATCATTGTTTGAAAGAGATGATTGTAGATCTACTCGACTCGCATATTCTGCTTTTGCTCCGTCTAACTCAAATTCATTTCCATAAAAAGGGAAAAAAAGGGATTTGATTGGTATGATCCAAGGATTCTTCTTATATGCATCATAAAATATCCATAATTTTGAAAAGAACCAAAATTTCGGATTCGATATCGAATGATTTTGTATTTCTACATCCATTACCTTCCAATTAAAATACTTTCTATCCAAATTTTTTTCCCTATCCATAATAACATCTTCTGCTATATAATTTTGGATAGAGATATCACCCGTTATATCCAAAAATTCTTTTTTGCGTGTGTTGTCATTATAAGAAATTGCTTGGTTTTTGTTTGCTTGGAATGGTGATCTATATCCATAAATATATGATTTTTGCTTATCTGCATAATTAATATATTTATATGACAAAAGATCATATCTATATTGTTTTTTAATTTTTTTTTTTAATTGTAATAAGTCTAGGTCTAGTTGTTGTTTTTTGTAAAGAATTAATCGGGTTTTTTCATCTGAATCATATTCTATTAAATCTTTATTTTGAGCCGCACGATGTTCATTGATTCTATTTCTCCAGTTTTGTGGTCCTAATCTCGACCATCTGCTCTTAGGTAAATCATATTGATAATGAATCTTTAACCAATTTGTCCATTGAGTCATTACAGAATCAGAAAGGTTCTTATGTCTAAATTTGGAATTAAATATTCCTTTTCCTTGTATTCTAAAAAAATAATCCTTTATTTCATTCTTAAGAAAAAAAGATCTTTCATGAGATTCAAAAATAGATCTTAACTTATAGTTATATACGTTAATAACTGGGGTTTGTGATAATTTAAAAAATACATATGCTTGTGACAAAGAAGATACGTCACAAGAATTCTGTGAATTCATATTCGTAATATTACAAGATTTCTGTATAATTGACATAAATGGAATTATACTTTGATTTGTTTTATCAATTCTTTCTGCATTTGTTTTTTTCTTGGAAATGTATTTATTTACACTTTTTTTTGTTGATTCAAGAAAAAGTTGTACATTGATCCTAGGAATACGGATGATCCATAAAAGGATATCCATGTATATCCTTTCCATGAAAATTTTGAAAAAAGAATATGATTTACGGGTTAATCGCACATTTATTCTTCGGAATATTCGAAAAATATTTTTTAGTAATTCTAATCTAGGATCAGACCCAAAGAATAGTAGAAAAATATTTTTTTGTAATTCGAATATAGGATCAGACTCCATTTCATAAAATGTCAAATTTCCATAATTCAAAATTTTCTCTGAAGTTATAACCTCCCCGTTTTTTTCTTGGGTCATTTTTTCTGTTTGTTTTTTAATTATCATTGTTTTAAGATTCAGATCTCTTATCCTTTTTTCTGTGAATGAAGAATTTGTCCAATTAATAGATTGAGTTAGAACGGGTGATTCGTAAATCATTGGATTATTCTTACTGATTGTTGAATTTTTTTTGCTTTCACTCAATTCATATCTATTTTGGAATCCAAATAGAACACTTTTGATGTTCCATTTTCCTATTTCTTTTAAGATAGTTAGAAACCCTTTTTTTCTTTCATTTAAAATTGGTATAACTAGAAAAAAACGATTTTTCAAATTTATTTTCAATTGTTTTTTAATTTTTTTAAAAATTGGACCTAAAAATGAAAAAGGATTTGGGAAATAATTATCAAGGTACGATTCGATTTGTGTTCCACAAGCTGTTAAAAACCAGAAGTTTTTTTTTTTCACGCTTTTTTTTTCAGTGGATCTTTTTTTTTTTTCAGTCGATTGTACCTTAGATTTGTGCCAAGGTTTCAGAACAAAAGGAGATAAGATCCTGATCTGAAGACCCTCTGTTACCCAGTTTTGTGGAAATTCTTGGTTGGATACTGGAATGCCCTGATAGGTGCATTTAATATGCACTTCTTTTTTCCAATCCCTAAAATCTTCTGACCATTCCGGATTTTGAAATAATAGTATACGAATGATATTTTTAGTTATTATCAATGAAGGTAATATAATATATTTTCTAAGAAAAGATTGGGTTATTAATACAAAGCTTCTAAGTATTAGACCATATAGAATGCTCTCCCAGGCTTCTTCTATTTCTCTAAGTCTTTTTTCGTCGTTGTTTTTTTTTTCCTCTTTTTGATTCTCTTGTACCCTTTTCTCAAAAGCCAAAAATTCCGAATTGTCTGTCCCTTGTTTCCTGAAATATTCTTTCAAATATTGTGATATATCATGGAAAAGATCACCCCAAAAGAACGGGGATTTTTGTATTTTGTCCAAAAAAAGGGGGGAATGGGGATGACTTTGAAAGAATTTCCAAGTCACTATTTTACGCCTTTGAGCGCGCATAGATCCTCTGATTATATCTCGGGAAAAATCTGGTTCGCGTGAATATTTTAGTAAAGTCAATTCCACTTCTTTAGGTGATTCAATCGTATCAATCTTATCCTCATTGTCATCAGTATTATCAAGATTCCAAGTATTAAAATCTTCCTTGTTATTCTCTATTTTACTATTAAAAACCACTATACGTTCAGCGTTTCTGGAACGAATCTGAGCCGCCTTTGATGCTCTTTCCGTCAGTTGCTCCAATTCGTCGATTAACTTGTATGACCATCGAGGAACTTTTTTACTGATTTCATTTATTCCAATACATTTTTCTTCACGAAAAATTGTTTCATCATTCAGATCAGTCCTAATTGCGTCAAATAAGAATTCTTTTTTTCTTTTTTTTTCTTCGGAATATATTTTTACGTGTTCATGTTCTGGAAATAAATAAAGTCCGTCAAAATTCAAACTTGATACTGATTTTTCCGAAAATTTACTGATTAAATTAAAAAAAAAACCAATTTCAGTTAATACTGATTTTTGATCAAATGGATCTATTTTCTGGTCAAATTCTGGAGAATTACTATTACTAGAAAGAAGGATACCATGAATCTTATTTATCAAAATGGAATTTGTTGTGTAAGTTTCATTTTGAATGGATGGTGAAAAGCTTTTTTGGATTTCTCCACGAAAGCGTCCATTCAAGAAAGGATCATATATTTTAGGTAAGTATTTTCTTTTCTTCTCATCATTACACAATCGAATTCGGTTTTCTAATACATCCGGAGGACTAAATTCCTTATCTAAAACTTTTGCCCTTTTAAAAAATTCATTGCTTAGTTTCTTTCTTTTTTCTTTATTAGTGGAGCTCCAAGAATTAGACAATTCATTATAGGAGATTTTATCTCTTGTGAAAAGATCCATTTTTTTTTCCATGATTTTAAGAAAAGTAGATAAATTAGGTGGATACGTGAAAGATATTC